GTCTTGTATCTTCTTCCTTTGTTTTTGTATACCTATTGGCTAGTGCCTAGTACTAAAAATGGAATACAAGTAATGAATTCCATAGATCTCGCAAAAATAGTATAAACAAGAAACAAAGCAAAGGAGGTTTAAGGAAGTTTACAGAAATACATATTTCATTTTTTTGATCGACAAGAATTCAGCGCTTTTTATCAACTTGATGGTAAGGAATTTCTGGATCTAGAAATTCATTTCATATAATTGAACCTTTTCAAACTGTTTCTTTTTAAGAACCAAAAAAATTTGTGCCAAAATAACAGATGCCAAGAAGAACAAAAGGCCTTGGACGCGTAATGGATCTTGAAGCACTATTTCCGCATCTCCCTGACCAAACCCCCCTACATTAGGATTGCTTGTTAATGGTTGATCAAGCTTGATAGATTCACCCTCTGAAACAAGAAGTTCTGGCCCTGGAGGTATAATATCAACCGCTTGGTGTCCATCCGATGCATCAACTATGGTTATTTCATATCCCCCCTTTTCTTTACGTACTATTTTGCTTACTATACCCGCGGATGTAGCATTATAGACTGTATTGTTACTCTTGCTCCCATCAGGATAAATCTGACCTCTTCCCCTGTTCCCACCTACATATATAGGATATTTTAAGAAGTTAACGTCTTTCTTTGTAGCAGGGTCGGGGGAAAGAATGGGAAAGACGATTTCACTATATTTTTGACCTGGAACAGGACCTATCACAAGAATATTTCTTTTATTAGGACGATAACTCAGAAAAGACAGATTTCCTATCTTTTCTTTCACCTCGGGAGAAATACGATCGGTGGGAGCTAATTCGAATCCCTCGGGTAAAATAAGAACAGCCCCTACGTTCAAAGCCCCTTTTTTACCATTAGCAAGGACTTGTTTCACTTGCATATCATAAGGAATTCGAACAACTGCTTCAAATACAGTATCAGGAAGTACAGCTTGCGGAACTTCAATATCCACAGGCTTATTAGCTAAATGGCAATTGGCGCATACAATTCGCCCGGTTGCTTCTCGTGGATTTTCATAACTTTTCTGCGCAAAAATGGGATACGCATTTGAAATAGATGCTCGAGTTATTACATATATCATGATCGATACAGAAATAAATCGAGTCATCTGTTCCTTTACCCAAGAAAAAGTATTTCTATTTTGCATGATCCAATCATTGATCCCGGAATTTCTACAATAAATTAGATAGGGAACTAGTATAGTTCCCTATCCACGAGTCTGCCATTGTACTGAAAAAATTCTACGAAAATAGGACGAAGACCTTGAAAAGTATAAAGAATGAGAAAAATAGAAAATGCCTTTTTTATACGTGAAAAAATTTTTTGATTGATATCAGGAGATCAAATAAGTTCTTCATTCATTCATTGAATGATAAATGACTACAAGCGAAGGAGATACGCGATTTAAAAAACGGAAGATCCAATATTTCACAATTGTATCTAGAATAACTGGAAAAGTGGAAACAAGACCAGATATAATTTGCTCATTATGAGCCAATCCAAAATCATTGTAGATCGAACCAATCATTAGTTCCCAACCATGGGTTGAGTGAAATCCGATCCATAAATCAGTAACTAAAAGAATAGAAAAAGCTTTTATTGTGTCACTTAAGTTATAGAAGAATTCCTGAATCCAAGAATTCAGAATAACAAGTTCCTCATTACCCAGAATAAAATAACCACTTAGAATAGTAAAACAGATTATATTTGTCGACAAATGCAAAATGATATGGAGATGATATTCATTTTGTGTTTTGACCAATTGTATCGTTTCTTTGTGTATTCCTATACGAAGTTTTTTTATATGTGTCTCTGGGTATTCTTTTATCATTTCATCCAACAAGAATAGTTCTTCTAATTCTAGGAATTTTTCTAGAACATTTTTCTCTTGAATATCATTCAAAAAATTTTCGGATTGCCTAGTATTCCACCAATGAATAATCCAAGGTTCCAGACTTTTTTGAAATGAGAGAGAGATCCACCAGGGCAAAAATATTATAGATACAAGATATGGGAGGGAAGTCAATGCTTTCTTTTTTTTCATTTTTTATCTGTGAATTGTTAATGAACTGCTTCATTTGTCAACTTTATCTGATCTTATATTTCTCTAAAGCACGAGTTCTATAACAAGGTATCAAACCTATTGATCTATTCCCAGTTTTTTGTAAAAATGTAGTCCTTAGATCTAGAAAAAGGAATATAGAAATAGAATTAAGGATCCCGTTTCGGATGAAATATATATATATTTCTAATAGAATAAGTAAATTCTAAGTAAATGAGATTTCCGAATATCTCAATTGGATAAATCCGAACGAATTTCATTTGTTCCTTTTGATAAAAATTCAAAAAACTTCAATTGGTACGCGCAGGAAATAGGCCAATTCGGCAGCTTTTTGTTCAATTTCTCGTGGAGTCAAATTCTCATCAGTACGAGTCAAGGGGATGGTTCCTTGGCCTCTGATTTCCATATAAAGAATACGACGAGGAAAAAGACCCTCTTTAACCTCCATTCTGATTGATTGGATATCTTTCATAAAGAAGCGAAGGAAAATGCGACGATTTATTCCGGGGAATCCCCAACGAAAAATGCACATTATTCCTTCTTTTCTATCGAATCGATCATAACCACTACCTACATTCCACGATATTGTGCACCACAAATAGGAACTAATGAATAAACCCGCGATCCCATAGAACGACATCACGATCCCTTGTGGAAAAAAAAGAATTTGTTGAGAAGGAAATCCAGGTATCAGATTCCTACCAAGATAACTAGAAATTCCAACCACTAAGAATCCTAGTGAACCTAAAAAAAGAATACAGGCCCAGCAAAAATTACTTGCTTTTCGAGACCCTGTTATAAGTTCTATCCATATATGTTCTGATCGCCAGTTCATACTATACTAGATCCGATTGCATTCGATTGGAATTCAGAAAAAAAATTTGACTTTACTTTTCTTGATGCCAAAGTAACTTTCATCAACTAAAACTATTCTGATATGAACCCTTAGGAGTAATTGGTTAGATACATTGACTTTCTATTATAAAAATATTTGCCGATCGTTTTTATAACCCGCATATACATGGATTTATACGGATATCATGTATCCGCATGCATAACAGTTCTTTCATTTGTATTCGGAAAAAAGGCACATATCATACCACATTACACTAAACAAATATCTGTACCAAAAAAATTTCTGTATTATGATTCAGTGTTGAAATAAATTGTTTCAATTTGACCCCATCAGGTCTAGACAATCTTATTTTTTTGTACATGAAGAAATAAAGAAGCCATTGCAATCGCCGGAAATACTAGGCCTACTAAAGGGACAAAAATAGAGGGTAAGTTAAGATCTGTCATAGAACGGGTACCTCAATTTAATATTTGTATCTATTATAAATAGAAAGATATCTTAAGTATATCTATTATATTATAATTATTATAAATAATATTAAGTACTTAATAAGTGCAAGGAATGAGAACTAAATGAAAATTTAGTGTACCTATTCATCTTTCTACACGAATATGTATGAAAATCCACTTTAAGTTTAAGAAATTTTATGAATTCTCCCGTCCTTAATACTCTTTCTATCTTTCTAAAAAAATAAAGAGTTTTTTTTTATATTAAAGATATTTCTTATAAGTTCGCGACTCTAACTAAACTAATTCAACCCAACAAAAAGGGATTAGATTTCTAATAAAAAATGGAAGTTCTTGGTAGGCAAGGCATAGAAATCACTTCTATTTTTTCTAGATTTTCATATTTTCGTTTTATTTCTATATTATATATATATTTTTTTCAAAGGAAAGAAACCGTGTAGCTGAAATAACTCACTCAGAACGCCTTTTAAAAGATTACGCGGTATGATTGGGTCGAATAAGCCCTTCTGGAATGAATACTCAGCTGCTTGTGAACCGTCGGGTACTGTTTTATTCAATGTTTGTTCAATTACTCTTTTACCTGCAAAAGCAATGTACGCGTTAGGTTCAGCAATAATGACATCTCCCAACATACCAAAACTGGCCGTTACTCCACCAGTTGTAGGGGATGTAAGGATTGATACATAGAATAACTTTTTATTTGATTGATAATTATATGAAGCAGAAGATATTTTAGCCATTTGCATCAAGCTCAAACTTCCTTCTTGCATACGTGCTCCTCCGGAAGCACACACAATAATAACAGGTAGAGATCGATTAGTAGCATACTCGATCAAACGAGTGATTTTCTCGCCTACTACAGATCCCATACTACCCCCCAAAAACTGAAAATCCATAACCCCAATTGCTATGGGAATACCATTTAATTGACCTATGCCTGTTTGAACAGCTTCAGTTAAACCTGTCCTTCGTTGATAAGAATCAATACGATCTCTATAAGGTTCCTCCTCTGAATGAAATTCAATGGGGTCCATGGAGACCATATCTTCGTCCATAGGATCCCAAGTGCCCGGGTCAATCAAAAGTTCGATTCTATCTGAACTACTCATTTTCAAATGATATCCACACTGCTCACAAATATTCATTTTTGATCTAAAAAATTTTTTATAATTTAATCCATAACAATTTTCGCATTGAACCCATAAATTTTTGTACTTTTTATTTATATCAAAATCATTAGATCTTCCTCTTATATTGAAATCGCGGATGTTACCATCAGTTCGTATACTATAATTTCCATTTTCACTATTGCTTACGCCTTCACTACAAATGAAACTAGAAATGTAACTGTCACTGTAATTTTCGGTATCACCTAAAATGTAACTATGAATACTGACTTCAAAACGAAGATAACTATCAATACAACTATTAATGTGATTACTCCAACTAGATTTAGTATCATACATGTAATGATAATAGTCGTGATTGTTACTCTTAGACCTACTATTCAAATAACTGGAAAAAAAAGTTTCGAATTCGCTCAGAAAAAAACTATTATTGTCAATCTCAAAAATATGATT